TTCCCAACGATAAAATGATTAAAAAAAAATCTATTGGAATAAAAGAAATTAATAAAAAAGTTCCTCGATGGTCATACAAATTAATCAACGATTTTGAACAACAGGAGGGGGAAACCGAAGAAACTGTGGTAGAGGATCATCAGATTCGTTCAAGAAAATCCAAACGTGTAGTGATTTTTACTGATAACCAACAAAATACTGATGCTTATACTAATACCAAAGAAACTAATAATACTGATCAAACAGGCGAAGTTGCTTTGATACGTTATTCCCAACAATCGGATTTTCGTCGAGACATAATCAAAGGCTCCATGCGCGCTCAAAGACGTAAAACAGTTACTTGGAAACTCTTTGAAGCAAATGCGCATTCCCCTCTTTTTTTGGACCGAATAGACAAATCTTTTTTTTTTTTTTTTGATATTTCTGAACGGATGAAAAAAATTTTTAAAAATTGGATGTGGAAAAACACAGAATTCACAATTTCGAATTATACAGAGAAAAAGACAAAAGAAAGCGCGAAAAAAAAAGAGGAGGACAAAAAAGAAGAAGACAAAAGAAAGGAGAAAGTGCGTATACAAATAGCGGAAGCCTGGGATAGTATTTTACTTGCTCAAGTAATGAGAGGTTTTTTATTAGTAACCCAATCAATTCTTAGAAAATATATTATATTACCTTCATTGATAATAGCTAAAAATATCGTCCGTATACTATTATTTCAATTTCCGGAATGGTATGAGGACTTAAAGGATTGGAATAGAGAAATGCATGTTAAATGTACCTATAACGGCGTTCAATTATCAGAAAAAGAATTTCCAAAAAACTGGTTAACAGACGGCATTCAGATCAAGATCCTATTTCCTTTTCGTCTTAAACCTTGGCACAGATCTAAGTTACGAGCCCCTTATAATGATCCAATGAAAAAGCAAGGTCAAAAAAATGATTTTTGTTTTTTAACAATTTTTGGAATGGAAGCTGAACTACCTTTTGGTTCTCCCAGAAAAAAACTTTCATTTTTTGAACCGATTTTAAAAGAACTCAAAAAAAAAATTAAAAAATTGCAAAAGAAATGTTTTATAATTCTAGGAATTTTTAAAGAACAAACAAAATTATTTCTAAATGTCTCAAAAAAACAAAAAAAATGGATCATTAAAAACATTCTGTTTATAAAAGAAATAATAAAAGAACTCTCAAAAATAAACCCAATTGTATTATTTGGATTAAGAGAAATAGAAGTATATGAATTGAGTGAAATTAAAAAAGATTCAATAATCAGTAATCGGATGATTCAGGAATCGTCCATTCAAATTAGATCTCAGGATTGGACAAATTATTCATTAACAGAAAAAAAAATGCAAGATCTGACTGATAGAATAAACACAATCATAAATCAAATAGAAAAAATTACAAAAGACAAGAAAAAGGGATTTATAACTTCAGATAGAAATTTTAGTTCTAACAAAATAAGTTATGATGATAAAAGATTGGAATCACAAAAAAATATTTGGCAGATATTAAAAAGAGGAACTGCTCGATTAATCCGTAAATCCCATTATTTTATAATATTTTTCATTGAAAAGATATACATAGATATCTTTCTATCTATGATTAATATTCCTAGTATCAATACACAACTTTTTCTTGAATCAACAAAAAAAATTATTAATAAAAACATTAACAGTAATGAAGCAAATCAAGAAAGAATTAATAAAACAAATCAAAGTTTAATTAAATTTATTTCGATTATAAAAGAGTCACTTTCTAATACTAATATTAGTCTTAGTCAAAAAAATTCAAAGACTTTTTTTGACTTATCTTACTTTTCACAAGCATATGTATTTTACAAATTATCACAAACCCAACTTATTAAGTTAGAGAAATTGAAATCCGTATTTCAATATAATGGAACCCCCCTTTTTCTTAAGAATGAAATAAAGGATTTTTTTGTTATAAGACAAGAACTATTTCATTCCGAATTAAGACCTAAGAATCTTCGCAATTCTGGAATGAATCAATGGACAAATTGGTTAAGGAGTCATTATCAATATCAATGTGATGTATCTCAAATTAAATGGTCTAGAGTAGTACCACAAAAATGGCGAAATATATTGAACTGTATAGCTCAAAATAAAGATTTATATAAAGATTTGTGTGATTTATATGAAAAAGATGAATTAATTCACTACGAAAAAAAAACAAAAATTGAAACAGATTTATTATTGAATCAAAAGGATAATTTTAAAAAACAATATAGATATGATCTTTTAGCATATAAATCTATAAATTCTGAAACTAAGAAGTACTCTTCAATTTATGGATCACCATTACAAGTAAAAACTAACCAAGATATTTTTTATAATTACAACACGCATAAACAAAAATCATTTAATATGGTAGAAGATGATATTCGAGATATGGATAAAAATACGGATAGAAAATTTTTTGATTGGAGAATTCTCGATTTTTGTCTTAAAACGAAGGTCGATATTGAGGCCTGGATCAATATTGATACTGACACTAACAGTAATAAATATACTAAGACTAGGGTTAATAAGTATCAAATAATTGATAAAATCAATAATAAGGGTCTTTTTTATCTCACACTTCAGCAAGATCAAAAAATCAACCTATCCAATCAAAAACCCCTTTTGGATTGGATGGGAATGAATGAAGAAATACTAAGTCGTCCCATATCAAATCTGGAACTTTGGTTCTTGCCAGAATTTGTGAGACTTTATAATACGTATAAAATGAAACCGTGGGTTATACCAATTAAATTACTACTTTTTAATTCTAATATAAAAAAAAATGCTAGTGAAAACAAAAGCATCACTGGAAATAAAAAAAGAGATCCTTTTATATCAATATCGTCGAATGAAAAAAAATCTCTTGAATTAGAAAACCGAAATCAAGGAGAAAAAGAATCCACGGGCCAAGCAGATCTTAAATCAGCTCTTTCAAACCAAGAAAAAGATGTTGAAGAAGATTATACGGGATCGGACATGAAAAAACATAGAAATAAAAAGCAATACAAGATCAATACAAAAGCGGAGTTTGATTTCTTCCTAAAAAGGTATTTGTATTTTCAATTGAGATGGGATGATTCTTTAAATAAAAAAATAATCAATAACATCAACGTATATTGCCTCCTGCTTAGACTGATAAATCCAAGAGAAATTACTATATCCTCTATTCAAAGGGGCGAAATGAGTCTGGATATTTTGACGATTCAGAAAGATGTAACTCTTACAGAATTTATTAAAAGGGGATTTTTGATTATTGAACCAATTCGTCTAGCTATAAAAAATGATGGAAAATTTATTATGTATCAAACCCTCGGTATTTCATTAGTTCATAAAAGTAAACATCAAATAAATCAAAGATACCGAGAAAAAAAACATGTTGATAAGAATTCTGATGAAGTCATTACAAAACATCAAAAGATGACTGGAAATAGATATAAAAAAAATTATGATTTGTTTGTTCCTGAAAATATTTTATCGCCTAGATGTCGTAGAGAATTGCGAATTCTAATTTGTTTAAATTCTAAGAATAGACATAGAAAGGCATCTTTTTGTAATGGGAATGAGGTAAACAGTCAAGTTGTGGATAAAAGCAAAAAATATAAAAAAAAACTTATAAAATTAAAGCTATTTCTTTGGCCCAATTATCGATTAGAAGATTTAGCTTGTATGAATCGTTATTGGTTTAATACCAATAATGGCAGTTGTTTCAGTATGGTAAGGATACATATGTATCCCCGATTGAAAATTCATTAATAGTACATTTTTCCTATATTTCCCATACCATATCTGGTCTATGACGACAAAGAGATGCACGCATACATTGTCTTACATTCCATTCTGATACATGATACTAATTCAATGACATATCAATTAGATCTAGAATGAACAAAATTTTCTTATTTTAGGTCTAAACTTTTATCTTTTGTGAGTGAAGAAACCAACCATACTTTTGTATCCCCTTTCAAATCCAATTTTAAAATGAAAATAGGATTGAGTAAGTTTTATTAAATTAAAAAAATTAGAAATTAATAACGAAATACAAATTTTTGTATATACCAAATAAAAATTAGGGGCATTATTATTACTGATCAATAAAGATATCTATCAATAAAAAATATCTTAAAATAAAAAGAGGGGGGGAGAGAAAATTTCAGTTTATGGTAAAAAATTCATTCATCTCAGTTATTTCACAAGAAGAAAAAGACGAAAACAGAGGATCTGTTGAATTTCAAATAGTTAGTTTCACCAATAGGATACGAAGACTTACTTCACATTTACAATTACACAAAAAAGACTATTTATCTCAGAGAGGTTTACGTAAAATTCTGGGAAAACGCCAACGATTACTGTCTTATTTGTCAAAGAAAAATAGAATATGTTATAAAGAATTAATTAATCGGTTGGATATTCGGGAGTCAAAAACTCGTTAATTTTATTTTTATAAAGGCATTTTGAATTATTTGATTTATTAGATCTTGAATTTTAATGAACTTTTTTTTCGTTTTCAGCAATTCATGAAAGAATGAATCGAGGAAAAACCTATGAATATACCGGCTACAAGAAAAGACCTCATGATAGTCAATATGGGCCCCCACCACCCATCAATGCATGGTGTTCTTCGACTCATCATTACTCTAGATGGTGAAGATGTTATTGACTGTGAACCAATATTGGGTTATTTACACCGAGGAATGGAAAAAATTGCGGAAAATCGAACAATTATACAATATTTGCCTTATGTAACACGGTGGGATTATTTAGCTACTATGTTCACAGAAGCAATAACTGTAAACGGACCGGAACAGTTGGGAAATATTCAAGTACCTAAAAGAGCCAGCTATATCAGAATAATTATGTTGGAGTTGAGTCGTATAGCTTCTCATCTGTTATGGCTCGGTCCTTTTATGGCGGATATTGGTGCACAAACTCCCTTTTTCTATATTTTCAGAGAAAGAGAATTAGTATATGATCTATTCGAAGCTGCCACCGGTATGAGAATGATGCATAATTATTTTCGTATCGGAGGAGTAGCGGCCGATCTACCTCATGGCTGGATAGATAAATGTTTGGATTTCTGCGATTATTTTTTAACAAGAGTTGCTGAATATCAAAAACTTATTACACGAAATCCTATTTTTTTAGAACGAGTCGAGGGAGTAGGCATTATTGGTAGAGAGGAAGTAATAAATTGGGGTTTATCGGGACCAATGCTGCGAGCTTCCGGAATACAATGGGATCTTCGTAAAGTTGATCATTATGAATGTTACGACGAATTTGATTGGGAAGTACAGTGGCAAAAAGAAGGAGATTCATTGGCTCGTTATCTAGTCCGAATTGGTGAAATGATAGAATCCGTAAAAATTATTCAACAGGCCCTGGAAGGAATTCCAGGGGGACCCTATGAGAATTTAGAAATACGATACTTTGATAGAGAAAGGAATCCGGAATGGAATGATTTTGAATATCGATTTATTAGTAAAAAGCCGTCTCCTACATTTGAATTGCCGAAACAAGAACTTTATGTGAGAGTAGAAGCCCCAAAGGGAGAATTGGGAATTTTTCTCATAGGGGATCAGAGTGGTTTTCCTTGGAGATGGAAAATCCGCCCGCCGGGTTTTATCAATTTGCAAATTCTTCCGCGGTTAGTTAAAAGAATGAAATTGGCTGATATTATGACGATACTAGGTAGTATAGATATCATTATGGGAGAAGTTGATCGTTGAAATGATAATTGATACACCGGAAGTACAAGATATCGATTCTTTTTCTAGATTAGAATTTTTAAAAGAGGTTTATGGAATTCTATGGGTTCTTGTTCCTATTTTGACTCTTGTAGTGGGAATCACAATAGGCGTACTGGTAATTGTATGGTTAGAAAGAGAAATATCGGCAGGGATACAACAACGTATTGGACCTGAATACGCCGGCCCTTTGGGAGTTCTTCAAGCTCTAGCAGATGGGACAAAACTACTTTTCAAAGAAAATCTTTTTCCATCTAGGGGGGATACTCGTTTATTCAGTATCGGGCCATCCATAGCAGTCATATCAATTTTAGTAAGCTATTCAGTAGTTCCTTTTGGATATCACCTTGTTTTAGCGGATCTCAATATCGGTGTTTTTTTATGGATTGCCATTTCCAGTATTGCTCCGATTGGACTTCTTATGTCGGGATACGGGTCAAATAATAAATATTCCTTTTTAGGCGGTCTACGAGCTGCTGCTCAATCGATTAGTTATGAAATACCATTAACTTTATGTGTGTTATCAATATCTCTACGTGCGATTCGTTGATATATAGACATAAACTTTTCTCTATTCCTTCCTTTCAAGGAAAGGGTTGGAATGGATTGAGTAGATATCTTAATTTTTTTTTTTATTCATTATTCGGGTTGATGAACTAAATCAAATAGTTATATGAGTGAAAGAAAACAGCTTATATATAAATTCGCAGTAAAAAGATTGATTCTCATTTTCTATGTATAAGAGTTAGAGAGTTAAGCGGAAATAAACATAAACAGAAGAGACCGTTTCCCCCAAGATTGGTTGATTAGTCATCCTGACTTGAAGCGGGTTCCAAAGATCAACCGTATTGAGTTTTCACTATAATTTTTATGTATTAGCATAACGGGGGATTGAGCAAAAACGAGTGGATGGTTAGAAACACGAACATATGTAAAGGATTAGTAATGGAGATTATGTAAATTCTCCAAAAGGACATTTTTACATAATATACAAACAAAGAATACTAATTGGGGCTTTAAGTTGGTAGAAATGATCAGGCAGTACTCCCCATGACACGATTCCAATCCAGAGTATACTCCTATCCACCGATTTAATAAATAACTATTCGAAACGAAATAATCCTTTACTTTATTTTGAAAGCCCTCTTTTTCTCAGAAATAGAAAGAAGAATAGGAACGNAAAAAAAAAAAAAAAAAAGATATACTTTTTTTATTCTTTGTTACTTTTATTCTTTCCCATATACATATTAATAGATATATAATTTGTGTCATAATTCATTAATTAATATAGAATTTTTTTTTTCGTACGTGAAACCAACGGGTTATTGATATTTTTACAAGAAGTATTTTATTGAACAGTTAAGTTATTACTGAACAAAGAAGAATTGAAATTATTAAATTAAAGAAAGGATGAGATCAATTCAGAAGTACTTTTTTTATTTAATTTTGAATTAAAATAATTATAACAGACAGAATTCAATTGGTCTAATTTGGGACCGGCCGATAGTTATCCATCCTACAAACATATCAAGATTCAAAAAAGAATACTGACGCGGTCCCTATATTTATTTCTGGCCTTCAAGGAGCCGTATGAGGTGAAAATCTCATGTACGGTTCTGTAATAGCGATGGTAACAGTGATGGTATCACCGACTATAATTATCTAACAGTTCAAGTACAATTGATATTGTTGAGGCGCAATCAAAATATGGTTTTTGGGGATGGAATTTGTGGCGTCAGCCTATAGGGTTTATCATTTTTATTATTTCTTCCCTAGCAGAATGTGAGAGATTACCTTTTGATTTACCAGAAGCAGAAGAAGAGTTAGTAGCAGGTTATCAAACCGAATACTCGGGTATAAAATTTGGGTTATTTTATGTTGCTTCCTATCTAAACCTATTGGTTTCTTCATTATTTGTAACAGTTCTTTACTTGGGAGGTTGGAATATATCTATTCCGGACATATATGTTTCTGAGCTTTTTGAAATAAATAAAACATGTGGAGTTTTTGGAGCGATAATTGGTATCTTTATTACATTAGCTAAAACTTATTTGTTCTTGTTCATTCCTATCACAACAAGATGGACTTTACCGAGGCTAAGAATGGACCAACTATTGAATCTTGGATGGAAATTTCTTTTACCTATTTCTCTCGGTAATCTATTATTAACAACTTCTTTCCAACTCTTTTCACTGTAAAGTAACATTCTATATTCACAACGTGTCTCAAACAAGAGAAATAAACAAAGATAAAACTATTCATATATATATTAACGATATGTTCTCTATGGTAACTGGGTTCATGAATTATGGTCAACAAACAGTACGAGCTGCAAGGTACATTGGTCAAAGTTTCATGATTACTTTATCCCACGCAAATCGTTTACCCGTAACTATTCAATATCCTTATGAAAAATCAATCACCGCGGAGCGTTTCCGCGGTCGAATCCATTTTGAATTTGATAAATGTATTGCTTGTGAAGTATGCGTTCGTGTATGTCCTATAGATCTACCCGTTGTTGATTGGAAATTGGAAACTGATATTCGCAAGAAACGGCTGCTTAATTACAGTATTGATTTCGGAGTCTGTATATTTTGTGGTAATTGCGTTGAGTATTGTCCAACGAATTGTTTATCAATGACTGAAGAATATGAACTTTCTACTTATGATCGTCACGAATTGAATTATAATCAAATTGCTTTGGGTCGTTTACCAATGTCAGTAATTGACGATTATACAATTCGAACAATTTTGAATTCGCCTCAAATAAATAAGTAAATCTCTTATTAACGAATAATTTAGAATTTCTTTACTAATAACTAATATAGAAGGAATTTAGGTTTCTTTCGTGTTGTTTGGTCAATAACTACAAATACCAACTATTGATTGGTTGGTAAGAAACGCGTCTTAATTTGGATTGAAAATCCATTAATTAATATATCCATAATTGTTTTAAAATATATCGTTTAGAATTAGAACGACTCTTTCAGATAAAGAATGAAATTAGTCCAATAATAGTACTCACATTTATTCATATCCCTTAGTATTTATTTACTTAGGATTAAATTAGGAATTGCTCAAAAATCATAAAAAAAAAAAAAATTTCTGGTTGGGTCTCAATAAGGTCATGAAAAACATTTCTATTTATTTATCTCTTATTTTACATATAATGGATTTGCCCGGACCAATACATGATTTTCTTTTAGTCTTTCTGGGATCGGTTCTTATACTAGGAGGTATGGGGGTGGTATTATTTACCAACCCCATTTATTCTGCCTTTTCATTGGGAATGGTTCTTGTTTGTATATCCTTATTCTATATTCTATTAAACTCTTATTTTGTAGCTGCTGCACAACTCCTTATTTACGTGGGAGCTATAAATGTTTTAATCGTATTTGCTGTGATGTTCATGAATGGTTCAGAATATTACAAAGATTTGAATCTTTGGACCATTGGGGATGTGGTTACTTTGCCAGTTTGTACAAGTATTTTTGTTTTACTCATGATTATTATTACGGATACGTCATGGTACGGAATTATTTGGACTACAAGATCAAACCAGATTATAGAGCAAGATTTGATAAGTAATAGTCAACAAATTGGAATTCATTTATCAACAGATTTTTTTCTTCCATTTGAATTCGTTTCGATAATTCTTTTAGCCGCTTTGATAGGTGCAATTGCCGTGGCGCGACAGTAAAAAATTTATAGAATTAGCAATGCACATTAAACTCTGTTCGGTTTTATTACATTACATTTATTTCCCTTTAATTAAAGATTGTTTATGTCTAAAATAGAAATTATTCAATCTATTCTATTAATAATAGAAAATCTGCCTTTGTTCCGTACTTTTTTTTATTCTAGTCAATTGAATCTGTTGAATTGTTGTTCAGTTCATATTGAAATGAATCGAAATTGATAAGGAGTTGGTCAATGATGCTCGAACATGTACTTGTTTTGAGTGCCTACTTATTTTCTATCGGTATCTATGGATTGATCACGAGCCGGAATATGGTTAGAGCCCTTATGTGTCTTGAACTTATACTGAATGCGGTTAATATGAATTTCGTAACATTTTCTGATTTTTTTGATAGTCGCCAATTAAAAGGAAATATTTTCTCAATTTTTGTTATAGCTATTGCAGCCGCTGAAGCAGCTATTGGCCCGGCTATTGTTTCATCAATTTATCGTAACAGAAAATCAACTCGTATCAATCAATCGAATTTGTTGAATAAGTAGTATTAATCATATAAATTCTAATATTCATAAATTAGAATTACCATGACCATACATTAACGTAATAATACATGTTTTCAAAAATGTAAGAAATTAAAGTATCTTGGCTCTATCGCATGAGTCAATCCAGAAGTAGATTGATTAGAAAAATTATGATAAATTATTGATTCATCTGGTGTCTAAATATATGATTCATTTACAAGTTTACTAGATCGAAACTTTCTGACATTCAAAAATTTATAGATCCAAATGTCACATTCAGTAAAGATTTATGATACGTGTATAGGGTGTACTCAATGCGTGCGCGCCTGCCCAACGGATGTATTAGAAATGATACCTTGGGACGGGTGTAAAGCTAAGCAAATTGCTTCTGCTCCAAGAACAGAGGACTGTGTCGGTTGTAAGAGATGTGAATCCGCCTGTCCGACAGATTTCTTGAGTGTTCGAGTTTATTTATGGCATGAAACAACTCGAAGTATGGGTCTGGCTTATTAATACGTTCCAGAAAACCCTACTTGAATACATTTGATTTTTTTACCTTTACCGACAAAAACCCGCGCTCAAAAACTATTTATTTTGAGCACGGGTTTTTCTGGTCCAAGTTTATCTTGTTTTTACCATGAATAATTTTCCTTGGTTAACGCTAGTTGTAGTTTTGCCAATATTCGCGGGTTCCTTAATTTTCTTTCTCCCTCATAGAGGAAATAAGAAAATGCGTTGGTATACTATAGGTATATGCATAATGGAACTCCTTCTAACAACCTATGCATTCGGTTATCGTTTCCAATTGGATGATCCATTAATGCAACTGACAGAGGATTATAAATGGATCGATTTTTTTGATTTTTACTGGAGATTGGGAATAGATGGAATTTCTATAGGACCCATTTTACTGACAGGATTTATCACAACTTTAGCTACTTTAGCGGCTCGGCCGATTACTCGAGATTCCCGACTATTCCATTTTCTGATGTTAGCAATGTATAGCGGTCAAATAGGATCATTTTCTTCTCGAGACCTTTTACTTTTTTTCATCATGTGGGAGTTAGAATTAATTCCAGTTTATCTACTTCTATCCATGTGGGGGGGAAAGAAACGTTTGTATTCAGCTACAAAATTTATTTTGTACACTGCAGGAAGTTCCGTTTTTTTATTAATGGGAGTTTTGGGTATTGGTTTATATGGTTCCAATGAACCAACATTAAATTTTGAAACATCAGCTAATCAATCGTATCCTGTAGCACTGGAAATAATATTCTATATTGGATTTCTTATTGCTTTTGCTGTCAAATCACCGATCATACCCTTACATACATGGTTACCAGACACCCATGGAGAGGCACATTACAGTACTTGTATGCTTTTAGCCGGAATCTTATTAAAAATGGGAGCGTATGGATTGGTTCGGATCAATATGGAATTATTACCCCACGCCCATTCTATATTCTCTCCCTGGTTGATTATAGTAGGCACAATTCAAATAATCTATGCAGCTTCAACATCTCCCGGTCAGCGTAATTTAAAAAAAAGAATAGCCTACTCTTCTGTATCTCATATGGGTTTCATAATTATAGGAATTGGTTCTATAAGCGATACAGGACTCAACGGAGCCATTTTACAAATAATCTCTCACGGATTTATTGGCGCTGCGCTTTTTTTCTTGGCCGGAACGAGTTATGATAGAATACGTCTTGTTTATCTCGACGAAATGGGCGGAATGGCTATCGCAATTCCAAAAATATTCACGACTTTCAATATCTTATCAATGGCTTCTCTTGCATTACCGGGCATGAGCGGTTTTGTTGCCGAATTGTTAGTTTTTTTTGGAATACTTACTAGTCAAAAATATCTTTTAATGACAAAAATATTAATTACTTTTGTAATGGCAATTGGAATGATATTAACTCCTATTTATTCATTATCTATGTTACGCCAGATGTTCTATGGATACAAGCTTTTTAATGCCCCAAACTCTTATTTTTTTGATTCTGGACCGCGAGAATTATTTGTTTCGATCTCTATCCTTTTACCTGTAATAGGTATTGGTGTTTATCCCGATTTCGTTTTATCATTATCAGTTGACAAGGTCGAAGCTATTATATCCAATTATTTTTTTCGATAGTTTTTGTGAGTAAACCAAAAAATGAAACTGAAATCCCATGATTTTAAAAATGGTTGATTGTACAATAAAAAAATGAGTCTTTTATATTCTTTTAAGTAAAATAAAAAAATTGGAATTCTATTATAACTAGATATCTTTTGAATTTGTGAGAACCGTTTGAATCAAGTAATGGAAATGATTCAAATGGTTCTTGATTGTTTACATGAAGTTTTCGTATATATACCTGTATGACGTCCTATGTTTATATTCGTCAAGTCTTTTATTCAATTAGATGTTAATGTAAATGAACCATAACTATGCAACCCTATTCCTAATAGATTAACCCCAAAATAGCATATCCAAATTATAAGAAAGCCCATTGAGGCCACAATTGCAGAATTTACACTTTCAAAATTTTTATTTGTTCTAATATGTAAATAAATAGCGAATATGGTCCAAGTAATAAATGCCCAAGTTTCCTTTGGATCCCAATTCCAATATGATCCCCATGCTTCATTAGCCCATACTGCTCCCGAAAGAATACCTACGGTTAAAAAGATAAACCCTAGACTAATAATACGATAACTCCAACGATCCAATTGTTGAATCAATTGATACCTGTAATAATTTTGAGACGAAATAAAAGAAGTGTTTCGTAAGACATTGTTTCTTTCGTTCACGTATTGAATCTCACTAAAGTAAACTGACTCATTTTCTAAATTATTGCTTTTACTAAGAATCCTTATGAATTTTCGAAATGTAATGACTAGAAGAGCTAGTGATAATAATGATCCACACAAAAGAGCTGCATAGCTCAATACCATCATACTTACGTGCATCATTAACCAATGGGATTGGAGAGCGGGTACTAATATCGCGGATTGATGCATTTCAGTTAAAAGACCCGAAGTAGCAAAACCTTGAGTAAAAATAGCACTTGGCGCGGTTATTGCGCTTAAATGGTTTTTATGTTTTTTAAAATATGGAATAATATGAATAAAGGAAAAACTCCACGAAAGAAAAATAAATGATTCATATAAATCACTTAATGGTAAATGCCTCAAATACATCCAACGAGTAACTAATAATCCTGTTATGCAGAAAAAAGTAGCTATCATCCCCCTTTCTGACGAATCATCTAGTCCTACGATTTCATCGACTAATAAAATTATCAAATGAATTGTAATTACAATTGAAACGATCGAAAAGGATATATGAGTTAATATATGCTCTAAAGTTGAAAATATCATAAAAATTATTAAATTAATAAAGACGTCCCTCAATTATAGGAATTGAAATCGGGAATTGAATTCATTATAGGACTTACTCTATGCCATGCCGCCACTCGGACTCGAACCGAGATGCTCTAGCACTGCTTCCTAAGAGCAGCGTGTCTACCGATTTCACCATAGCGGCTTATTCGAAATCATAATAACCTATTTTTATTCAATCGTCGAGCTTGAAGGAGTTAATTCAATCCAATATTTTTTTTTAGGAAACCATTCAAATTGATGAATAAAAACTTGTTTAAAAATTAGGGATTAAAACGTTTCCATTAACGTTAATAATATTGATTTTTCTTATTATTATCTTTTTATTTAGTTATCTTATTATTATCTTTTTATTTAGTTATTTAGTATTTTAGGATGTCAATTTTATTTAACTGAACTAACAATGTATTTTTTCGTAGGCTATTACTTTATGCTCTCCTAAAACTAAAATGTAACAGTTGTAACTAGATAATTTTTACTTCAATCCCTGGATATAAGTAAAAAAAATGTTCTGCCTCGTTTGCATTTTTTAATGATTAATTTCTTTTATCATTTATTTTATTAATCTAAAATAAAAAATGCATTTTATCGATTAATAAAAAAATAGAATTTTTATATAACACAATTTTAGCGATACACTCAAAAGATTTATGTAAATATTTGCATAGTTAGGTTGCGTTAGGATTTTTTGTTGTGTAGAGAATTTGCGTTAAGATTTAGCAAACCCATTAAGTTAGGTATTTGGGATGGTCGTATTAATCATATAAAAAAATTTCGTATAGAAATTGTACCGTACTTCAAAATATTTTCTAAATTTTTTAATTAATATACATATATTATATCTTGATCGATCTTCCAATCGAAACATAGGATCTAAAATAGATCACTCAAAATTGGCGCATTCGTCATATAACTACCTAAAAATGTAAACGGGGCTTTTATTAATTTAATTGGGTTTAAGAAATTTATATAGTGATAATAATTTCTAAAACCCAAAATAATGGTTTAAAAGATTATAAAAAACATTTTAAACTTAATCAATTAGTTTCAACGACCTCTTCTTTATAATATAAAATCAAAAATATAACTAAAAAAAAATTCTTTTTATTATTGAGTAAGGGCGATGGGGAAAGTGATAATCCCCATCTGGAAAATGATAAAACATACTAAAATGAAAGGCGAAACCTTGCGCTTGCGTTTACCCCTTTTTCAAACAAAAAAGTACCATTCATTTTTAGAATTCAGTAGACAACAGAATTCTTATCTATATCAGAAACGAAAGAAAAATTTGGCTTCAAATTAAAGTAAAACAAATTCTATTTTATATTCGTTTAAATTAAAACATTATGAGACTAATTCTTTTTTATTTTTTTTTTTTTATTTTTAATGTATATTGTTTATATTGTAATTTATCTTATATATTAATTGTAATTTATCTTATATATTAATATTTATTCTTTTACTATTTTTACTATACTATTATGATGTTAATATTAAACTATTATGATGTTAATATTAATTATATTTTACTATACTATTATGATGTTAATATTAATTATAATTGATAAATATTAATTATAATTGATAAATATTAATTATAATTGATAAATATTATTATAATTGATAAATATTATTTATCATTTTTATAACTTATAAATCTTATAAATCTTATTTTATAACTTATAAATAAACTATAAACAAAATTATATCACTTTATTAGTTATTAGAACGATTCAGATTATTTATTTCTTACACAAAAAAAACTTTTAGAACTCCCGGTAGAAAGAGATTTCGCTAACGAAAAAGCTTTCAATGCTGCCCTATATCCCTTCCTTTTCCAAATATTTTTACGAATACGCTTTTTTGAAATAGAGGTGCGCTTTTTTGGAACTGCCATTAAAAAGTTATAATAGGTTTTTCGGTTGGATGTGAAAGACATCTATTGTTCAAAATCAATTGTTCTTTACTATTCTCTATCTATTTTTTCTCTAAATTAGACTCCAAAAAAAAAGGGGGGGGGGGGTAAAAATCACATAAAATATTAATAAGAACGATAAGGTACACTATGCCAAATAGATTGAAGTTGATAAAAAAAAAAAAATAAAAAAAAAAAAGAAAGATTGTCCGTTTCGTTTTCTTTCTATTTTCGTCGTGTTACATTTATACATGTAATAAAAAAATCTAAAAGTTTAATAACCCAACCCTTCTCCCGCTTAATTAAAAAATAAAAAAACTTTAATAATTTTTTCTATTATATTAATTAATTTAATATTAATTTAATTCTTCAAGCTCGAAGAAAGAGTCCACAAAATTTTAATTATCAAATGAGACTAGTAGTTAATCTGTTAAAGGATACAAAATACATAATTTAAAGGCATTTTATTTGCCCCCCTTTTTTTTTCCGTAAAATTAAAGTGTTGGATATCATAGCATTTCCTACAAATAGCTTTTATTGTAATGTAAGACAAACAATTAGTTACAAAACAAATTGGTTAATGATTCTAAATAACCGAATTACAATAAATAGTTTTAGTTATGGGCTTTATGATTCATATCAAATACTGTTTTTGGTATAATTATTTATCCTTGTTCTATAGATATAAAAAAATTATTGTAATACGTAATAATTAAAATGAAAATTAGAATTTTCATTTTTTATCTTCATAAAATTTTATTTAAAAATTTGAATTGAATATTTCAGTATTAATAAATTGAATATTTCAGTATTAATAAAATTAAATACGGATTTTTTTTTTCACTAGTGACTTATTTATATCATTTGACCAATTAGAACCTCTTGATTTTAAATATTTGAAGTAGTTTGGAAAGATTCAGAATAATTAAGGCTAGAAAATTCTATTTAAGTTTTATTTTATATATCTTAATTTTTTTTTTATTAACCGACCCCTTTCAAAAGAAAAGAAATAAGAACCGGTGACTCAGAAACAATTAATTAAGATAAATTTTTTTTTTTTTATTTTTTTATGGAATATACATATCAATATTCATGGATTATACCTTTCATTCCACTTCCAGTTCCTATCTTAATTGGAACAGGACTTCTACTTTTTCCAACGGCAACAAAAAATCTTCGCCGTATGTGGGCTTTTCCTAGTGTTTTATTATTAAGTATAGTTATGGTTTTTTCAGCCCTTTTTTCTATTCAGCAAATAAATAAAAATTCTGTCTATCAATATGTATGGTCTTGGACCATCAATAATGATTTTTCTTTAGAATTTGGCTGCTTGGTTGATCCACTTACTTCTATTATGTCGATATTAATCACTACTGTTGGAATTATGGTTCTTATTTATAGTGACAATTATATGTCTCATGATCAGGGATATTTGAGATTTTTTGCTTATATGAGTTTTTCCAATACTTCAATGTTGGGATTAGTTACTAGTTCTAATTTGATACAAATTTATATTTTTTGGGAATTAGTTGGAGTGTGTTCTTATCTATTAATAGGTTTTTGGTTCACACGACCCAGTGCCGCGAATGCTTGTCAAAAAGCGTTTGTAACTAATCGTGTCGGGGATTTTGGTTTATTATTAGGAATTTTGGGTTTTTATTGGATAACAGGTAGTTTCGAATTTCGGGATTTGTTTGAAATATTCAATAACTTGGTTTATAATAATGAAGTTAATTTTTTATTTGTTACTTTATGCGCCTCCCTATTATTTGCCGGCGCTGTTGCTAAATCCGCCCAATTTCCCCTTCATGTATGGTTACCTGATGCCATGGAAGGGCCTACCCCCATTTCGGCTCTTATACATGCCGCTACTATGGTAGCAGCAGGAATTTTTCTTGTAGCTCGGCTTCTTCCTCTTTTCATAGTTATACCTTACATTCTAAATCAAATAGCTTTGATAGGTATAATAACATTATTTTTAGGAGCCACTTTAGCTCTTGCTCAAAAAGATATTAAGAAAAGCTTAGCTTATTCTACAATGTCTCAATTGGGTTATATGATGTTAGCTCTAGGTATGGGGTCTTATCGAGCTGCTTTATTTCATTTGATTACTCATGCTTATTCGAAGGCATTGTTGTTCTTAGGATCTGGATCAATTATTCATGCGATGGAAGCTATTGTTGGATATTCTCCAGATAAAAGTCAGAATATGG